ACTAAAGGATTTAATCGCAAACTTGACAGATAACCCAGAAACTCTAAATTATCTTTAGATAATTGATTTATATTGACCTTTTGCGGTTGAAACCATATGGAAAAATAACATTGCCAAAAATTAACAAAATAAAATTTCCATTTATTCATCAGAAGCGGTGTATCCTTTGTTGCCAGAATGCTTTTTCCGTGATATCTAACATAATGTATGAAAGGATCCTTGAGCAACCCTAGGATCGCCGGAAAATTATTAACAAAGACTTTTAAAAAATGTTGTATTTTTCCATAGAATAAAATTCGCTCAAAAAGGACTTCATAAGATGTCGATCGTAAATGAGAAGACCGCTTGCGTAGAAAAAAAAATATGGATTCGTATTCACATACATGAGAATTATATAAGAACAAGAAAAATCTTGGATTCAAAATTGATTTTTTTTTAATATCAAAATTCTTCCAATTGCAAGACTCGTATAGACAGAACCGAAAAAAATGCAAAGAAGAGGCATCTTTTACCCGGTAACGTAGGGTTTGAACCAAGATTTCTAGATGGATGGGGTAAGGTATTAGTACATCTAACACATAATTAAAATGTGAGAATTTGTCTTCTAAAAAGGGAAATATTGAATGAATTGATTGTAAATTATAAGATTTTTTTAATTGTTTTCCTTCGAAAAAAGATCCTAATCTTAGGGAAAAAGGAATTTCTACAATCACTGCAAATAAAACAGATATCATTTGATAATAGAAAAGATTGGTATGCCCCAAAAAGGGATTTTGGTTCAAATCCTTAGTGGGAATAATAAAACTATTCTGTTCAGACATCCGCAAAATTAAGCGTTTCACAATTAATGAACTATATTTTTTGTCATAATCCGCATTTTCCAAGAAAATAGAGCGATTTCTATTTAATCTATTTAAACCATGATCATAAGCAAGTACATAAATATACTCCCGAAAAAAAAGTGGATATAGAAAACTCTGTTGCCGAGCCCCATCGAACTCTAAATATCCCTGAGATTTCTCCATTTGGATTGAAATTCTATTTGAATTTAAAGTAAAGTCTTTATTTTATTGAGTTCTGAAATGACACATAGTGCGATACGGTCAAAATGAGGTATTAGACTACGAAAGCAATAGATACCTCATAAACAGGTAGACTGCTAACCGGATTCTCTATCTTTAATAGGTTTCTGTTAGTTATATTATAGAATAACAAAACAAAATGATTAGAAATCCTTTATTTTTTTAACCTAATCGCTCTTTTGATTTTGGAAAAATATATATATTTTTTTTATCAATATACTGCTTCTTTTACACATCCATCTCCAACCTAACCCAAATGGACTAGGGAAAAAAATAATTAGGACTCATAAAAATTTGATAAGAACACGCAAGAAAAAAACCTTCCCATACCCGTATTAGGCACTAATCTATTTTTAACATTTAATTAGATCGGGTAATTTTTCAAATTACGAATGGAAGCTCGTTTCTTTTTTTTTTCCTGGAATCAGGAAACCTGGTTTTTTCTCCATCCATTTATATTTATTCACTCGACCCAAATTGGAATTCCTTTTTTTTTTTTTCGACACCGAAAATAAAGTTGTACCGATCAGGAAAGCAAAAAAAAAATGTTATCTGAATTCTCCCTTGATACGACATGCTATTTTTTCCATTCATTCCTTTCAGGATCAGTCGTGGTCTTACAAACTCTACCGTAGATCTGTACGAATCCTTTTCTTCATACAAATGTGTAAAAGATGCTAGTCGCACTTAAAAGCCGAGTACTCTACCGTTGAGTTAGCAACCCCAAAAAACAAAAAAAGAAAGTACTGCAAATATGTAGATACAACCAGAATAAAAAAAAAAAAAAAATAAAAATCCAGTCATGTGTGCGTCCGGGATAAATAGATCTATTTCTCTATGAGAGAATTATATTTGGTCAATACACTGTTGTCAATATGATTATGAATTTTTAATATAGCGAAAAGAAAAAATAAAAAAAGCTTAACCCCTTGGTTTGTTAGTTCATACAATGAATAAAACCAATAAATATATTATTTTATATACAGTATTATTTTTTATACAAAAAAATTTTGTTTTTATACAAAAAATCTAATTTATATAGATCCAAAATTATTTTCATAAATTTATTTCTGATTATAAAAAATAGTAGTTGTTAACAGGGTTTTATTATTAGTATTCGTACCTTAGTAGGAATACTAATAATAAAAGTAGGAATACTAATAATAAATCGAAATGCTACAAAAAAATGATGGAAGCGAAAGAGGAGGAAAGAAAAGAGTAGATAAAATTTGATACCAAGCTATATACGAGTCTTTCACATCCTCTTTTTTATGTTTCATTAATTCAATTTCGTTTTATTAAGACTTAATTCCGTAAAAATCCCTGCCTTCTTTGAAATATCATGAACTGTTCTTGTTGGTTGAGCGCCTTTTTTAAGGAAATCGAGAATAGCAGGAAGATTTAAATAAGTTTGATTTGTTATTGGATCATAAAAACCCACTTTCCGAAGATCTCTTCCTTCTCTTCGAGATCGAACATCAATTGCAACGATTCGATAAACGGCTCATTGGGATAGATGTATATGAATAATACCCCCCCCTAGAAACGTATAAGAGGCTTTGGCCTCGTACGGCTCGAGAAAAAATTAAATGAGTATGAAGTTAACTCTCTGTATAAAATACAAATATTAGATTAATAAAAATATTAAATAAATTAGCCAGTATTGCAACCCTAAAAGGTTTTTTCCATAAAAAGAATTCGTAACATTCTTACTCTCGTAACTCAAGTTAAATAACTCTCAAATATCTCAACAGAGAATCCTTAAGTACTCTTTTTATTGAGTAGTCTCTAGCCCTTTTTTTTTTTGTCTAATTTTTTAGAATCCATTTTTATTCTTCATTATGATCTAGTTGTTCAAACAATTTAAAACTGGATTTCCTTGTTTCAGGATTCTTTATCCTTACTTTGAATCTTTGGGTTTAGACATGACTTCGGTGATCTTTAATCGTTTTATTAAAAAGGGCAGCAACAAGCCCCTTATTTTGTTTATGATTTCTTTTCTTTCTATCAAAGAATCATACAAACGCTTTATTCACGCACGATAGACTTTTGATTCAAAGAATTTTACAAATAAAAAAAGAATTCTTTTTCCATTGTAAAATTGCTTGAAAGGTCTTTTTTCAATATAAAAATAAAAAAACTTACGAAGTTGTTCCAACTTATTGATTTACACTAACCCTAGATCCTTACTCCTGCGAAAAGAAAAAAACTTTATATTATCCTCGAGCTCCATCCTGTACTCTTTTTTTTAATTCAAAAAAATAGAACACAAAATGTCGAGCCAAGAGCACCTATATTCCTATATAAAAAGTGGCGGATCAAAAAATCCACAGCAGATCATGTCCTTCAATTCAAGTCGCACGTTGCTTTCTACCACATCGTTTTAAACGAAGTTTTACCATAACATTCCTCTAGTTTGTTTAATTGATTCAATTATGGAATCATGAATAGTCATAGTTTAGTCAGTATATCGTAATCTATACTTTTTCTTTCTCTATGAATGGAATAGTGAATTTACGCGTAAAAGGTTCAGTCAGAATTCAAATGAATTCCATATCAGATTGTATATATGTAAAATCGAAATTGGAATATAAATATATATTTATATATATAAATATATATTTTTTTTATTCAAACTCTTAGAATCTAAGGTTCTACCTTACTTACCCCCATCACACACAAAAAAAAAGCAAATAGATTCTTTTGAATTCGGTTGAAATGATGAAAAATAAGTTTATTTTTTTCGTTTCAATATTTTATTCTTAAAATATATTGTATTTTTAAACAGAAATAGAAAGATGGTGTACAAAGGCAATAGAAGATTTATTCCGTAATGGCTGTACTCTGGGACGGAAGGATTCGAACCTCCGAATAGCGGGACCAAAACCCGTTGCCTTACCGCTTGGCTACGCCCCATTTAGATTTTTATTCAAGACTACTAAAAGAGTAATATTGCTATTGGTTGTTCGTCAATTCAATTTCAGCCCAAATTAAATATAGATTACACTGGTGCTAGAGTTTTGACACGTATAGATAGCAAATAAAACTGCCTTTATTGATCATTACTTTATTGATCATTACATAGAATTCAATTAAGATATTGTATGAAAATATTTTTTCTTTAATTCTCATATAGAGAATGAAAGGATTTTTGATTGAGTAGGTTCAACAAAGTCTTTTTAGACTATTTTTATTTTTTTTTTCTTTATATAAAAAATATATTAATAACTCAATCAAAATTAAATTATCCACAAGAACACCAATTTTTGTTATGCTTAATATATTTAATTTGATCTGTATTTGTTTTAATTCTGCCCTTTTTTCAAGCACTTTTTTAGTCGCCAAATTGCCGGAGGCCTACGCCTTTTTGAATCCAATCGTAGATGTTATGCCCGTAATACCTCTTTTCTTTCTTCTCTTAGCCTTTGTTTGGCAAGCAGCTGTAAGTTTTCGCTGAAATTCTTAATACTGTCTTAGAAAAATTCACGGTTTTTTTTCTTCCAACAATTCAAAAGATCAAAAAAATCTTGACGTATGAACGAACTCTCAATTCAAATATTGAATTTTTTGGTAGCCATACTAAATATGGATCATTCTATTTCCTAAATTTTAACTCCTTTTCCCTAAATGAAAGAACCTAATTAGATTCGAGCTCACAAAAATAAATCACTTTATTTTTTGGTATCAAAATTAGATATTTGGTATAAAATTAGAGAATCTATTCTCTTTTTTTTTTTTTTTTGAAAAAAAAAAAGTAAGATCTTGGAGATTGTGTAATGCTTACTCTCAAACTTTTTGTATACACTGTAGTTATATTCTTTGTTTCTCTCTTCATATTTGGATTCCTATCTAATGATCCAGGACGTAATCCGGGACGTGAAGAATAAAAAATAAAGGTTTTTTATTGCTTTATTTAATTAGTGGAAATGCTCGAATTTTATTAGTATTTTATCTATTAAACATCATTAAAAGGAGAAAGGGAAAGAGAGGGATTCGAACCCTCGGTACGATTAACTCGTACAATGGATTAGCAATCCAACGCTTTAGTCCACTCAGCCATCTCTCCTAATTGAAAAGGGATACTTATTAGGTTCCATTATAAAAAAGGCTTGAAAAAAACCTTCTCCACTTTATTCTTAATTCTTAAAAAGCTTTCTTTTTTTGTATAGATTATTCTTTAATATTATATATATATATTTTTTTTTCATTTTCTATTTTTTATTATATTTTTCTATTTTTTATTATATTATTATATATATAATAATATATATATTTTTTTTTTCATCTATTTATATATAATATATATATATTATTATTATATAACTTTTTTTATAGAACTTTCTCAGTAATTCTATATTACACAAAAAATTTAGATAAAGATTAGATAAAGAAAAGGCTCGAACTCAAAAGATAAATAAATAAAACCACAATAAAAAAAAAGAGAATCCTCTTTTTATTTTGTCTCGTCCAAACACAAGTAAAAGATCTTTTTTATTTTAATAGCCTGGCCTGGTCAGTCCCCAGCCGGGCCTTTTTTTGTTAAAGTTAAAAGACTCATCCAATGGAGTTTTAGAAAAAAAATCTGAAATTGAAAAAAAAAGTGGAATCCGCTTTACTAATTTTATTAAGCCTACGTGTCGACGCTATAATTTTATAATTTTTTTTTCAGATTTTTTTATTACACCCCCGATTACTTTGTTCGACAAAAGGTCAATTTATATGCAATAATTGCATTGTAGCGGGTATAGTTTAGTGGTAAAAGTGTGATTCGTTTCTTTAATCCCTTTAATAGTTAAAGGGTCTCTCGGTTTGATTCATCTTCCGATCAAAAACTTTATTTCTTAAAAGGATTTAGTCCTTTACCTTTCAATTAAAAATTCAAGGAAGATTATAAATTCTCGTAATTTGTATCCAAAGACTCTAATCAATTGTAAATTTGGATTATGAAATTACGAAACATAATTTTTGAATTGGATGACTATTTACAATTCAATAAGTATAACAAGAGGATCCATGGATAAAGCTAGAAAAGTTTCTTTCTAATCGTAACTAAATCTTCAGTTCTATTCATCGTTTGGTATAGAAAAAATTGAAGCAAAATAGCTATTAAACGAGAACTTTGGTTTACTAAAGACATCGACATATTATATTGTTTTAGCTCGGTGGAAACAAAATACTTTTCCTAAGGATTCTATTAAATAGAAATAAAGAACGAAGTAACTAGAAAGATTGTTCGGGTTCTCCCTTTCTATCTTCTAGAAGGATCATCTATAAAGCAAAATTTTCTGTGAAAGCACCCAGGCGGAAAAAAAGCTAACATAGATGTTATGGGTCAATTTTGATTTTGATTTCGTTCCCGTCGTATTTTATTTGGTAACTTCTCCATATATCATAAAGGAGCCGAATGAAACCAAAGTTTCATGTTCGGTTTTGAATTAGAGACGTTAAAAATATAAAAATGATCAATCGACGTCGACTAAAACCCTTAGCCTTCCAAGCTAACGATGCGGGTTCGATTCCCGCTACCCGCTCTAAATTCTAAATAGCCCCCCTTTTATTAGAGACATTTTTATGTATTAGAATTGTCTAAAAGCAATTGTGTATTGAAATGAATTCAATACACAATTGCTAAAAATATTTCGCACCTTCTTTTTTTATAACAACTATAAAGTAAAAAAAAAACGAAAAGCGTCCATTGTCTAATGGATAGGACATAGGTCTTCTAAACCTTTGGTATAGGTTCAAATCCTATTGGACGCAATATCAATATAGATATAAATATATTTATATCTATATTTATCTATTATTTCCATTTATATATATATATTATTTATATATATATTATAAAATATATTTTTATTCTTTTTAGAAAAAAAAAAAATAAGAAAGAATATAGAATAAGAAATAAATTCTGAATGCTTTAATATTTAATATTAAACAGATATTAGTTATATATTTCTTTATTTATATTATATATACTTAACTTAGATATACTTCTATTTATCGATTATATAATTTCTGAAAAATTTAATTAAAGAATAAAATTTACAAAAAAAAAAAGAAGGATCCATTTCCTTTTTTATACTTTCTCCTGAAGTACAAAACGTTCCAGTTGTTCTTGAATACCTTCTTTCAACAAGCTTTCTGCTTGAGCGGTTAATGTCTTGGTAGAGGATATGATTTCTTGGAACTGAGGTTTGTTCGTTTTTAAGTAAGTGCGTAACTGAACGAGAAATTTTCTTACTTGTCCAATTTCTAATCCATCCAGATAACCGTTTGTTCCGGTATAAATGGTCATTATCTGTTCTTCCACTGTGAGAGGGGCTGATTGGGATTGTTTCAGTAACTCACGCAATCGTTGACCTCTTGCCAATTGATTCTGAGTAGCTTTATCGAGATCAGAAGAAAATTGGGCAAA